TTTGCACTAGTAAGGGTGATATCATTTAATCAATTGTAACTTCTTGATTTGAACGATTTGGTAAAGAAAAAGAATAAGACTACTTAAGATTTGGTCTTGCATCTCTAATCTATATATATATTTCTTTTTTTTGCGAAAGAGAGAAGATCCGGTGAATCGGAAAGAATTAATTAAAAATGAAAAAGGTTTTTCTTATGGAACATACATATCCATATGCATGGATCATACCTTTCGTTCCACTTACAGTTCCTGTCTTAATCGGAGTCGGGCTTCTCTTTTTTCCGACGGCAACAAAAAATCTTCGTCGCATGTGGGCTTTTCCTAGTGTTTTATTATTAAGTATAGTTATGATTTGTTCTGCAGATCTGGCTATTCAGCAAATAAATAGCAATTTCATATATCAATATGTATGGTCTTGGACTATTAATAATGATTTTTCTTTAGAGTTCGGCCACTTGATCGACCCACTTACTTCTATTATGTTAATATTAATTACTACTGTTGGAATTCTGGTTTTGATTTATAGTGATAATTATATGTCTCATGATCAAGGATATTTAAGATTTTTTGCTTATATGAGTTTTTTCAATACTTCCATGCTGGGATTAGTTACGAGTTCAAATTTGATACAAATTTATATTTTTTGGGAATTAGTTGGAATGTGCTCATATCTATTAATAGGTTTTTGGTTCACACGACCTATTGCTGCAAATGCTTGTCAAAAAGCTTTTGTAACTAATCGTATAGGAGATTTTGGTTTATTTTTAGGAATCTTAGGTCTTTATTGGATAACAGGTAGTTTTGAATTTCAGGATTTGTTCGAAATATTCAATAACTTAAGTTATAATAATGATAATGCGTTTACTTTTTTAGTTTATAATTTATGCGTTTTTCTAGTATTTTCCGGTGCAATTGCTAAATCGGCACAATTCCCCCTTCATGTATGGTTACCTGATGCCATGGAAGGGCCTACCCCTATTTCGGCTCTGATTCATGCTGCTACGATGGTAGCAGCGGGCATTTTTCTTGTCGCTCGTCTTCTTCCTCTTTTCATAGGAATACCCTACATAATGAATTTTATATCTTTAATAAGTATAATAACAGTACTATTAGGAGCTACTTTGGCTCTTGCTCAAAAAGATATTAAGAGAAGTTTAGCCTATTCTACAATGTCTCAATTGGGTTATATGATGTTAGCTTTAGGTATGGGGTCATATCGAGCTGCTTTATTTCATTTGATTACTCATGCTTACTCTAAAGCATTATTGTTTTTAGGATCTGGATCAATTATTCATTCAATGGAAGCTATTGTTGGATATTCTCCAGATAAAAGTCAGAATATGGTTCTTATGGGCGGTTTAACAAAACATGTCCCAATTACAAAAACAGCTTTTTTATTAGGTACACTTTCTCTTTGTGGTATTCCCCCACTTGCTTGTTTTTGGTCCAAAGATGAAATTCTTAATGATACTTGGTTGTATTCACCACTTTTCGGAATAATAGCTTGTTCCACAGCCGGGTTAACTGCATTTTATATGTTTCGAATTTATTTACTTACTTTTGAAGGACATTTAAATACTAATTTTCAAAATTACAGTGGAAAACAAATGGGAATGAGTCCGTTTTATTCAGTATCTCTATGGGGAAAAGAAGGCTTAAAAAAAAAATATATATATATAAGTTTATTAACTTTATTAATAATGAATAATAATGAGAAGGCTTCTTTTTTTTCTAAGACGGCATACCAAAACCAAATTTATAATATGGTAAAAAACATCAACCAACCCTTTATTATTCATTTAAAAACTTGTAAAAAAAAAAGTTTTTTATATCCCCATGAATCAGATAATACTATGTTATTCTCTTTGCTTGTATTGGTTCTATTTACCTTGTTCGTGGGATCCCTGGCACTTCCTTTGAATCAAGAAGGAATGGGTTTGGATATATTATCAAAATGGTTAACTCCGTCTATAAATCTTTTACATAAAAATTTGACTGATTCGGTGGATTGGTATGAATTTTTTTCAAATGCTATTTTTTCAGTCAGTCTAGCATGTTTTGGAATACTTATAGCATCCCTTTTATATAAGCCCCTTTATTCATCTTTACAAAATTTTAATTTTAAAAATGCATTTTTAAAAAAGGGTCAGACGCGCTTTTGGGGAGACAAACTAATAAATATAATATATAGTTGGTCATATAATCGTGGTTACATAGATGCTTTTTATGCAACATCTTTTACTAAGGGTCTAAGAGGATTAGCTGAATTAACTCATTTTTTTGATAGACGAGTAATTGATGGAATTACGAATGGCGTTGGTATTACGAGTTTCTTTGTAGGAGAGGGCATAAAATATATAGGAGGAGGGCGTATCTCTTATTATCTTTTCTTCTATTTATCTTTTGTCTCAATATTTCTTTATCTTATTTATCTTTTGTATTTGTATCAATAGTGATTTTCCATTGTATTTGTGTACAAAGTCATTTTTCTTTGTATCAT